ATCTACCCCAAGTTCAAATTGGTACATTCCATACAAAGGATTTACTTGTTACTAATAGAGTATAGCCTCACCTTCCTTTTCTTTAGATCCCTTGTTGCACTCCGTAGTATCATAAATCGGGCTGATGCAGAGGAAATGGTTGCATTTCGATACTATTAAATCGATAAAACAAAATCTGCCTTATTAGTAGGTCACATCACTTATTCTAATGGATCTTACGGAGCCTGTTCATGTACAATATGATCGGAGCAGATCATAGATCATAGAAAAAAGTCTCTTCAAACAAACCCGCCTATCCTCACTATAGGGTATAGGATTTTGCATTTACGGGGTGGTTGGAACAAAGACACATTAATTAGGTTGTGAATCCCAATGTGGCAGATAAGGGTATATATCTTTCTGCACGGTCCAATCAATAGTTCAAGTCACACACTCCCATAATCCATTTTTTTGTCGTAGAATTCCCCTCAACTATAGAGTATAATATTCTTTTTTGACACGGGACTAGTGAAGGGAAATATCCAAAGATATGTTTTATTCTTTTCAAAGAATCCATATGTCTAGCAATGAAATACAATTGTTCCTCCTCAAGCGAGAAATCGAAATAGTTAATTCAAAATTTTTAGCTTATGATATAGATTCTCTATAAAGGACCTGAAATCCCCTGCTTACGTATCATTAGAAAATGCATTAACATAAATACAGCAGTAAGAAGAGGTAATACAAAAGTATGTAAACTATAAAAACGAGTCAAAGTGGATTGTCCCACACTAGCACTTCCCCGTAATAACTCTACTAAAGGAGATCCTATTACAGGAATAGCTTCCGGTACACCTGTTACAATTTTGACTGCCCAATAACCAATTTGGTCCCAAGGTAAGGAATAACCAGTTACCCCAAAAGATGCGGTCAATACAGCCAGAACCACACCGGTAACCCAAGTTAATTCGCGAGGTTTTTTAAAACCCCCAGTGAGATACACACGAAATACATGGAGGATCATCATTAGGACCATCATACTTGCGGACCAACGATGAACTGATCGGATTAACCAACCAAAATTCACTTCAGTCATTATATATTGAACAGAAGAAAAAGCCTCAGTAACAGTTGGACGGTAGTAAAAAGTCATAGCAAACCCTGTAGCTACTTGTACTAAAAAACAAGTAAGTGTAATTCCTCCTAGACAATAAAATATATTGACATGAGGGGGAACATATTTACTGGTTATATCATCTGCAATCGCCTGAATCTCGAGACGTTCTTCGAACCAATCATAGACTTTATTGAGATAGGTAAACGAATAGTCCTCCCCCTCGGAGAACCGTATCTGAAAATTTCATCTCGTACAGCTCAAACAAAAAACCAAAGTATTGTTTTACTTGTAAGGGGGATAGATTTGAAACTTTATAACCAACTCCCCCTTTTTTCACGTCTATGAGGAGACGAGTTATTATTTGTGGTTATAATGCTAAAATATCAAGTCGGCTCATTGATCGTTACTGGCCTGTTGAATCTTCTATTTTCCTATTCACGACTTCTTTTGTGTGATTTTTGATTTTCTTTGTATCTACTCTCGATTTACTCTTCGTTTGTTGATAGGAATTCTCTTGTTAAGAACCTATTAATCGATTGAAACCTCAGATTCATACTAGAACCACGATGATTACTTAAAAGTACAAAATAAGTCCAACGATTCTATGAGTAAGAACCATTAGATGATCATTTATTCAAGGAATAAATATAATAACTCAAAATAAAAAGAAAGTTTTGGACTTTGATCAAAATCATCTATCAATACGAGAAATTTGTTGAAAAAGAAGAAAAAACTCTTTTGAAAATTTGTTTTATAGCCAGTCCGGTCACGGGATCTGAATAGTAAGTAGGAATCATAGTTATTGATTGGGATCTATTTCATATATTCCGTGCTCCAGATACTCGAATAAATCTCTGACGAATAAAAACCATCTCTATAAAAGATGACAGACTCCTTCTCTGTACTACTAATAGGATCAATTAGAACAAGTCACACACTCATATTCCGGAAATACAGAAAAAAAGAAATTCCACGATCAAACTACCACTAAAGAGATAATGGGCTAAAAATACGAAACCAAAATACTTTACTTTGTATTCGTATTCAAAATCTAAGAATTGACCTTTAATCTAATTCATTGAAATTCCATCCAATAAAACGGAAGAATTATAAATTTCTAAAATAATAGATAGGAATACTGCAAATAGAGCCATTGCAACACCCATCAAAGGAGTGGTTCCCCATCCAGGAGCTACTTTACCATATTCTGAATTCAATGGTTTTAATAAACTACCTACAGCAGTTTGTCTTGGTCCCGATCTAGAACCGCCCTCAACGCTTTGTGTAGCCATAAATCCTCTTCTTTTGTATTCATTGAGATCTGTTGACTTTGTATACCATTCTGTTGTAAATAAACGATCTTATCATAGATCTATGGTAGTCTTTGAAGTTAGATAATAATGGAAACAGCAACCCTAGTCGCCATCTCTATATCTGGTTTACTTGTAAGTTTTACTGGGTATGCCTTATATACTGCTTTTGGGCAACCCTCTCAACAATTAAGAGATCCATTCGAAGAACACGGGGACTAGTTGAAGTAATGAGCCTCCCAATGTTCAATGTTATGTTGGGAGGCTCATTACTTCAATTAATCGGATGAAAAATCATTTCATCTTTTTAGTTGGAACTTTCGGCGGTTCTCGAAAAAAGATAGCGAAAAAAATTATCCCTAGAGTCGAGACTAAGAGGAATGTATAAACCAATGCTTCCATAAAATTGATCATGCTTTACAATTATAGCTTCCATACCTGTTTGTTGTGGATTATCTCCGGGATAAAGAAATACGAACAAGACTCAATGAAAAGATTAAAGAAAAGATGCCAATTTCTATTTACTATTCTATATCAATTAAAAAAATAACAAAGATAAGAGAGAAATATTGTATTAGACGACCTGTCTTCTTGTCGTTGGATCGCCAAGTTTTTGGAATGCTCCAAATTCCACTTGAGCATCCAAATCTGGGTCAATACCAGCAAAAACATCTCTAAACAAGGTTCTAGCACCATGCCAAATGTGGCCGAAGAAGAAGAGCAGAGCAAACGACGCATGCCCAAAAGTAAACCAACCCCTTGGACTGCTACGAAAAACACCATCTGATTTCAAAGTAGCACGATCTAATTCAAAAATTTCACCTAATTGAGCACGTCTCGCATATTTTTTCACAGTCGCAGGATCACTATAACTGACTCCATTAAGTTCGCCACCATAGAACTCAACAGTTACACCGACTTGTTCGACACTATACTTCGATTCTGCCCTTCTAAAGGGAACATCAGCCCTAACAATTCCGTCTCCGTCTACCAAAACAACCGGAAATGTTTCAAAAAAAGTAGGCATACGGCGTACAAAAAGTTCACGCCCTTCTTTATCTCTAAAAATAGGATGCCCTAACCAACCAACAGCTATTCCATCCCCATTGTCCATTGATCCTGCTCTGAACAACCCCCCTTTTGCCGGATTATTCCCGATGTAATCATAAAAAGCTAATTTTTCGGGAATTTTAGACCACGCTTCTGCTAAACTTTGATTTTGACCTAATCCAGCACCAACTCTTCGATATATTTCTTGCTGGAAATATCCCTGATCCCATTGATACCGGGTAGGACCAAATAATTCGATAGGGGTAGTTGCTGAACCATACCACATAGTTCCCGCAACAACAAAAGCGGCAAAAAAGACAGCAGCGATACTACTCGAAAGCACAGTTTCAATATTTCCCATACGTAATCCTTTATACAGACGTTGGGGGGGACGGACACTAAGATGAAATAGGCCTGCTAATATGCCTAAAGTGCCCGCTGCAATATGATGAGAAGCTATTCCTCCCGGAATAAAAGGATCAAAACCTTCTACCCCCCACGCTGGATTTACAGGTTGTACCTTTCCGGTTAGTCCATAAGGATCGGACACCCATATTCCAGGACCATACAATCCTGTTACATGAAATGCGCCAAAACCAAAACAAGCCAATCCTGAAAGAAATAAATGAATTCCAAAAATCTTGGGCAAATCCAAAGAGGGTTTTCCTGTACGTTCATCACAAAATATTTCTAAATCCCAATACACCCAATGCCAGATAGCCGCTAAGAAGCACAACCCAGAAAACACAATATGTGCACCGGCCACACCTTCGTAACTCCAAATACCTGGATTCGTTATAGTTCCTCCTGTAATACTCCAACCGCCCCATGAATTGGTTATTCCTAACCGAGTCATAAACGGTATAACGAACATACCTTGTCTCCACATTGGATCAAGAACGGGATCAGAGGGATCAAAAACTGCTAATTCATATAGAGCCATCGAACCAGCCCAACCAGCAACTAAGGCTGTATGCATTATATGTACAGAAAGCAAACGACCGGGATCATTCAATACGACGGTATGAACACGATACCAAGGTAAACCCATGGAAATACCCCTTTATCAACGAAAAATAGACACTATGTAACTTTATTACATTAGCAACAACTATGCTATGAACCTCATATTATCTTCAATAAAGGAGTAATATTTGTTCTAGTCTTTTTTTTTTTAGTAAAAACGGAACAATTTTGTTCCTAATAAGAAAGAGAAGCAGATCTATTCTATACCCGATAAGGAAGAATACGCAATGGGGTTAATCCCTTTTTCGATTAACAAATATATCTATATTTAGGAATCCTTCAAAAGAACTATTCGGAATCGTAAACATTTTGATCGATTTATGAATCAAATATGATAAAAGACAATATAATATTATTAAGCCACTAAACGCATTGTTACGCTTCCACATCAAAGTCCAATATAGTACTTAATTCTTTTTTCTTTAATTTTATGCCTATTGGTGTTCCAAAAGTACCTTTTCGAAGTCCTGGAGAGGAAGATGCCTCTTGGGTTGACGTATAGTGCGACTTGTCAGATATATTGGTTCATATGGGATTTTCCCCGTTCTCTCCCCCAATTGAGATATCCTATGTTTCGGCCAAAAAAAAATAATCGAATTACAAATAATTTTGAATTTGGGGCGTGAAATGCAATTTGATTTGCGGGATATTCAAATTCATATTAGCAATTAGAATAATTTATGGTTGAATTTTTTGGAACACTAAAATGAGATCCTCATAAGTAAAGTATTCAGGCTCCCTTTATCGAAAAAAAATTGTTTTTTATTTATTACTACATATATCCATATATAATAAAAGATTATTATTGAATAATATTCAATGTATTTGAGAGTAATCGTAATCTCAAACTTTTCACTTTAAAGGAATCCAGCGAGGAAAGAAATACATACATGTTTAATATTTTGCATTGATCGAAGATATGAAATCAATTGAAAAAAAAAAAATGAAGTTGTAAAATGTAATATTATTGGCATTTGTCCTATATGTGCAAATCAAAATTGGTCAGATTTTTACTTGAAGTAGAGCATAAACCTAAAAGAATTGAAAAGACCTATTCAGGAACAAGAAAACAACATCGTGATAAAAATGAAATCGCGATGAAGCAATGCATCAATGATAAGTTAATTCAATATCTTTATGTTTAATCTTAATGTATTTTTTTTTTTTTGAATTTTCAAAGGGAAGGGGCACAAAACGGAACTCATTTCTTTCTTGAAAAACGGACGCAAATGCGTTTCATTAATATACGAAAGTTTCGAATTTCTTAGAATTAAGAAACCGCTCCCAAAACGAAACTAAATATATATATATAAATAGTTTCATTTTAAAAAAGAAAGAGGGCTGGAATCTACACATTGAGTCGTTTTTTCTCAATTTTTGTTGAACCGTATGCATCAAAAGGTGCATGTACGGCTCTTACGGGATACAAATTTGATCCTAATCAACCGACTTTATCGAGAAAGATTACTTTTTTTAGGCCAAGAGGTTGATAACGAGATCTCGAATCAACTGATTGGTCTTATGGTTTATTTGAGTATCGAGAATGATAACAAGGATTTGTATTTGTTTATAAACTCTCCTGGCGGATGGGTAATCCCGGGAGTTGCTATTTATGATACTATGCAATTTGTTCAACCTGATGTGCAGACAATATGCATGGGATTAGCCGCTTCAATGGGATCTTTTATACTCGTCGGTGGAGAGATTACTAAACGTCTAGCATTCCCTCACGCTTGGCGCCAATGAGTTTTTTACGAAAAAAAGACTCTGCATGAAATTCGAAAAATTAAGTAATAATAGCACGGCACATCGAATTCGCTATACGAATTTTTTTTTTCAAAACATTCAATTATATATCGAAAGAGTAGTATGCAATTAGTCGAAAGGGTCTTCCCCATTTTCTCTTCGCTATTGTCTGGGACCCATTTTAGCGTCACAAACCTTTTTTTTATTTCCCATTTTCCCACCGAAAACTATTGCGATATTTATATTTATTGCTATACTTATGAATATACTTTTGAAAGAGTAAAAAAAAAAGAAAATAAATCAAAACTTTGGGATTGCTGAATCACAGAGGAGATAAATATAGAAAGCAACGGAGCCATCATAGTATTTTGTTAACTACTCTGAAATCGGAAAGGAAGGATGGTAATTGGATCGTTTGAGGATATCAATCCGATAAACCCGAAAATTTCTAGATATTTTCTATTTCTTTAATTGCTGATTCTTTGATAGACGGTCAAACTGAATTCCATTCTAGAGCCGTATGCAATGCCTAACGGATGCCTGTACGGTTGTTCTATACTTTCCTTTTTTCTTTAGCTCTTTCCATCTCATAATCGAGATAGAAGAACCTTTTGTTCCATCATCAGGGTAATGATACATCAACCTGCGAGTTCTTTTTATGAGGCACAAACGGGAGAATTTATTCTAGAAGCAGCAGAACTACTTAAATTGCGAGAAACCATTACAAGGGTTTATGTACAAAGAACGGGCAACCCCTTATGGGTTGTATCCGAAGATATGGAAAGGGATATTTTTATGTCAGCAACGGAAGCCCAAGCTCATGGAATTGTTGATCTTGTAGCAGTTGAATAAAAAATTAAAATAGCACATAAAGTAGGGGGAAGAAATTTAAATAAATTGACAATTTGTATTTTTTTATTGAGTTATTACCATATTGTATTGAATAATATCTTATTCATCTATTCCAGGAGAAAGTAATTCATAATTAGCCGGTTAGGATCAATCTAAACCAACCCATTCATTATGGATCCGCTTCAACATGCCAACTATTAAACAACTTATTAGAAACACAAGACAGCCAAGTCAAAATGTCACGAAATCCCCCGCTCTCGGGGGCTGTCCTCAGCGACGAGGAACATGTACTAGGGTGTATGCGCGACTCGTTCAGATCATTTCGCATAGAATAGAAAGAAGGAAATCGACGAAAGAAGTACGTACGTTCAAAAAAAAAAAAAAAAAGATCTATTGGATTCTTCCATTGGATATGAAATTTATGGCTTGCGTTGGTGCAAATTGAATTCACTCTAGTTTCAAAATTGAAGATGATAAAAAATTCATCATTGGTAACGAATGTTTATCCATTAAGCGAGTAACTATTATTTTGAAAACCCAATTTGACTATGAAAAACGGACTAAGAGGGTCAGCTACCCCCCCAGCAAATCTTCATAATTCAATATCGTTACTGTATAAGTAGATCTCATTGTGAAAGACTTTTTTTTTACTAGTCTAGGTAGAGCAAAAGAATGTGAACTGTACAAGTTAGCAATAGTATTCATTTAATGAAGTCGAAGTAAAGGACTCCGGTGTATAGAGAAGAGAGGACCTCACCGTTTTAGAAAGAACCATAGAAACGATGGAAACCAGGATTCTCCTTTTATTTTATATATAGGTATTCAACTCAAAATACTAAATTGTATTGATACTAAGTATCAAAAAACGAAAACAGAAAAAATATTCTATTATCTATTAAAAGAAATTCAAATAAATAGAAATGAATAGGAATAAATAAATCGTGGTCGGGAAGGTTATAGTAGCAAAAGCCATTGGAATTCTTATTTTATACATGGGAAGAATGCGTGCGTGTTGGTATTACTAAACTAGTAAATTGGAAAAGAATAACTGAAAGAAAGGAAATCCATTAGTTATTCATTAAGGTTTCATTTATTCAATGACCAGAATTACACGAGGATATATAGCTCGTAGACGTCGAACAAAAATTCGTTTATTTGCATCAAGCTTTCGTGGAGCTCATTCGAGACTTACTCGAACAATTATACAACAGAAAATCAGAGCTTTTGTTTCGTCTTATCGAGATAGAGATAAGCGAAAGAGGCATTTTCGTCGTTTGTGGATCACTCGGATAAATGCAGTAATTCGTACTAATTTTATATCCTATAGTTATAGGAATTTTATACACAATCTGGACAAGAACTGCTTGCTTTTTAATCGTAAAATAGTTGCACAAATAGCTATATTAAATAGGACTTGTCTTTATAGGATTTCTAATTCGATCAAAAAAAAATAACTAAATTCTTCAATTTTAAAGATTGCGTCTTCGCCGATTCGGGTTTTTTTTTATGATGGATAAGTAGGAGAAATCCAATCAAGATTCGATTGGATTCTCGAATTCTTCGAATACAAAATCAAACTCTATTTCAGTTTTTGAATTTGGATTAAGATTGAAGAGGAAAGTAAGCCTACTTATTTCGGATTCTAAGACCATTAGCTTTGGCAGTCGATTCACTTCTTTCAAATTCTTTCTCATTATTAAGAAAGGGTAATAAAGATAAAATACGAGCTTGTTTTATAGCAATAGTAATTAATCGTTGTTGTTTTAAGGTCAATCTATTTACCCGTCTGGATAATATTTTTCCTTGTTCACTAATAAATCGACTAATTAAACTCATGTTTCTATAATCAATTCGATCCCCCGATTGGATCGGGGGCAAACGCCTACGAAAAGATCGTTTGGATTTCCGAAAGGGTCGCTTGGATTTTTCCATACTTTGTTTATTCCTTATCTAGAAAATACTATTTCAATCCGATCAAAAATAATTTTGAATTCAAAAAAAACCGATTGGTTTTTTTTTGAGTTAATTAAATTCTGTTAACTAAACTAGAATACTAGATCTCTCGAATAGAGAATATGTCCTTTTTTTGTTCCTGCTAGAAGAGTGATACACAAATAACTTGGAGTCGGTTTATTTCTTTATCTCCCTGTGAATCGTATGTTTGGAACAATAGGGACAGAATTTTCTCAATTCCAAGCGACTCGGTGTGTTGTGTCGATTCTTTTGAGTAATATATCTGGAAATCCTCCTTGATTCCTTATTAAGTCCGTTTCGAAGACAATTGATACATTCCAAAATAACTGTTACTCGGGCATCTTTTCCCTTGGCCATGACCCTCCTTTAGTTTGAGTTTTGGATTCAATCAACTCTTCTTATTTGCTGATCTTGAAGTGACTAGCAAAAAGAAAAAAAGAAATAAAAAAAAAGGTTGCGAAGTTGAAATTATGAAAGATTTCGTTCCAATCCCAATACAATATAATAGAGTAATAAATAGTCAAGATTTTTTAGAATTCATTTTTCAAGTTTAAGGGGAAGAACGAATTGAAACTCGATATAATAGAGTAATAAATAGTCAAGATTTTTTAGAATTCATTTTTCAAGTTTAAGGGGAAGAACGAATTGAAACTCGATTGAATTTAGCTATATTGAATTCGATTCGAAGTAGAGTATATAGTACACTATTTCACTTTCCTATCTTGTATTCCAGTTTTTTCATGGACCCCTTTCTGTTCTCACTCTATTTTTTATAACTCGAATTGAACGTTGAGCTCAAATTTAGCCGAGGTTGAATTCATTTTTTTTTTTTATCTTTCCTGCTTTCTTTATTTTGTCTCTAAATATCTAATTGACTTTTTGATAATTCAAAAAAAAAAAAGAGGGGAAGGGATTAGTCACAGATCTTTTGAGTCTATCTCTAATCTTCTTCATCCCTTCCCATATTACTAACTAAACTAGTATGTTTAAAAAAAAGGAAATGTCAACGCATCTGGGAATAAACGATTGATCTCTATCAACAGACCCGCTAAAGACCCGAACCAGAGAGTACTTAGGACCGGTGCCACAGAAAGATAGGTTTTTAGATCTCGCATTTTGAATCCTCCTTCTTTATTTCTTTATGTTTTATTAAAATGAAAATATCTGATGGTAATACATATAGGATATGGAAGTATTTGTAGGATATGGAAATATTTGAGATTACTTTGTATTGTATTTTACATGGGATTTCGAATTTCCATGATTGATTTAAGACGATAAAAAAAAAGATAAGATTCCCCCTTAGCTTAAAATCAAAAAAACAAGTACCTTTCTTACCCTACCCCTAGTATTCCCTCGTTCTTGTTTACGATCATTTAATATTCCTATGTATCTAAGCATATTATTATATAATAATATAAAAATAGATATTATATTCTATGAATAATATTCTATTATTACGAGATTTTCTCGTAGATATGAAAATAAATCTCAAGAAAAATTGTCTATGTTCATCTATTAATTAACAGGAATAGAAAAATTGTCTATGTTCATCTATTAATTAATAGGAATGGAAAAACTAAGATTTTTGAAAACAAGACGGGGATTCTCTACAATGACAATGTAGACCAATTGAAAGAAAGGGGTGTAGCGCAGCCCGGTAGCGCGTTTGTTTTGGGTACAAAATGTCACAGGTTCAAGTCCTGTCATCCCTACCTGTTACTTCTCTTATGAGAAGTAACAAGGAATAAATTTCAATCGATTCAAATCACACATACATTTTTTTTATCTTATTCTCTAAGATAGTCTAGGCATTCACGATAAGATTCGAGTGGGGGACAAAAAAAATCTTCTTCTTGGCTCTTAACTATTGTGAGAATGTGATAAGAAGACTTTTTTTTTTTTTTATAAAGATAAAGCGCTCTTAGTTCAGTTCGGTAGAACGTGGGTCTCCAAAACCCGATGTCGTAGGTTCAAATCCTACAGAGCGTGATTCTGGGTTTGATGAATTTTAAATCATTTAAAATCATGAAATGAATAAGTAAATTCAAATAATTGAGCAGAACAGTAATCTGAATCTGAATTTGACCTCCTCTTTTATTAAAACAAATTAACAGGAGGTGAAATTATCAAAAAAAATTGTTAATTACTCAAAGGTCTAACTGATCACCACGTCTGTATTGTAAATACGCAGTTACAAATAATCCCGCTAAAGTAATAGGAATTAGACCTAAGACAATTCCAAATAGAAAAACTTCAATCATTTCAATTTTTTTGAATAAAAAGGAAAAAAGAGAGGTACTATCTATCACTAAATATTAATTCGTAGTGCCAGGGAATCTCAATGACCAATAATTGTAAATACATTCGGTAATGAACTATAGAATCTCGGAGTACCACAGAAATATTTCTTTTTAGTTTTATGGGTTCGGCTCATTCGATTGATTTCAAATCAATCGTATCTTGTTGAGACTAATAAAGAGAGCTGAGGTTATAGTTAAAGCTGCTAGTAGAAAACCAAAATAACTAGTTATAGTAAGCATGAAGCGGCTAAATGAAATATGTTCTTTTTCTACATATGTTTAGAAAACATTTCCCTAAGTTTGAAGATAAGACGATACGAAAAAATAGCAATTGAAGCAAAAAATAATAAGTTTAATTCTTAGTTGTTAATCCATGAAGCAGTCATTACACTACTAAGAAAAGACTAAGGGAAATAGAATATAAAAAGGTATAAGTTAATCATTTTGAGCATCTACTCTATTTTTATTTTGTAGATCGTTTGTTTTATCCTATCTATCAAATCGATTTATTAAAATAAAGAGTGAATAAAGTAGTCAAATTCCATTCGTAGACCAGTAAGCCTTATCATTTTTTTTTTCGAGTTTATCAATTGTTTCCCTATTTTTTTTTTATAAAAAACTAAAAACCAACCCCTTCCCCTTGTTCTACCGAACATAAGTTTTCCGCCAATTAGAATATAATAGGGAGAAATAAACCTTAATAGAAATATAAAATATATATAATTTTATCTCAAATCATCAATTCATACTTCTATATTGACAAGGAAAAGAAAAAAAGAAATTATTGACGAGTCCTTCATTTACATACTGATTCAAATTACGTTGCTGTCTTAGAGGAAGGATAGCTATACTGATTCGGTATACTCGAAAAAAGCCCTTGGTACAATATTGACGATCTTACAAAGATGAAGAAACGGCAGTGAATTTCCATTTACTGATATCATCTTTTACAGAATCGACCCCCCCTTTAATCGTACAAGAATATGCGGAGCTCAGCATGTCTGGAAGCACAGGAGAACGTTCTTTTGCCGATATTATTACCAGTATTCGATACTGGGTTATTCATAGTATAACTATACCCTCTCTATTTATTGCGGGTTGGTTATTTGTCAGCACAGGTTTAGCGTATGATGTATTTGGAAG